ATGGAAAATACTGCAAGAAGTTATGCAGGGGCATCCTGTATTGTTAAATAGAGCGCCTACTCTGCATAGATTAGGTATACAGGCGTTCCAACCTATTTTAGTGGAAGGGCGCGCTATTTGTTTACATCCATTAGTTTGTAAAGGATTCAATGCAGACTTTGATGGGGATCAAATGGCTGTTCATGTACCTTTATCTTTGGAGGCTCAAGCAGAGGCCCGTTTACTTATGTTTTCTCATATGAATCTTTTGTCCCCAGCTATTGGGGATCCCATTTCCGTACCAACTCAGGATATGCTTATTGGCCTCTATATATTAACGAGTGGGAATCGTCGAGGTATTTGTGCAAATAGATATAATCCATGGAATCACAAAACCTATCAAAATAAAAGGATTGACCATAATAATTATAAGTATGTGAAAGAACCCTTTTTTTGTAATTCCTATGATGCAATTGGAGCTTATCGTCAGAAAAGAATCAATTTAGATAGTCCTTTGTGGCTCCGGTGGCAGCTAGATCAGCGCATTATTGCTTCAAGAGAAGTTCCGATTGAAGTTCACTATGAATCTTTGGGTACCTATCATGAGATTTATGCGCACTATCTAATAATAAGAAGTGTAAAAAAAGACATTATTTTTATATACATTCGAACTACTGTTGGTCATATTTATCTTTATCGAGAAATTGAAGAAGCTATACAAGGATTTTCTCAAGCCTGCTCATAGGGTACTTAATCATATCGTATCTAAGCTACTTCTTTGATACCAGCGGAATTCGAATCTTTCAGGTTCAACTAGGATCATAATTTGTGAATTTTTAGGTGAATTAAGATCAAGAAAAGGAAGTTTTCTAATCACTAACTCAAACCCATTCATTGTCGAATCCTACTCAGCGGAATATGGAGGTACTTATGGCAGAACGGGCCAATTTGGTCTTTCACAATAAAGCGATAGATGGAACTGCCATGAAACGACTTATTAGCAGATTAATAGATCACTTTGGAATGGCATATACGTCACACATCCTAGATCAGGTAAAGACTCTGGGTTTCCAGCAAGCCACTGCTACATCCATTTCATTAGGAATTGATGATCTTTTAACAATACCTTCTAAAGGATGGCTAGTCCAAGATGCTGAACAGCAAAGTTTGATTTTGGAAAAACACCATCATTATGGGAATGTACACGCGGTAGAAAAATTACGTCAATCCATTGAGGTATGGTATTCTACAAGTGAATATTTGCGACAAGAAATGAATCCCAATTTTAGAATGACTGACCCTTATAATCCAGTCCATATAATGTCTTTTTCGGGAGCTAGAGGAAATGTGTCTCAGGTACATCAATTAGTCGGTATGAGAGGATTAATGTCGGATCCACAAGGACAAATGATTGATTTACCTATTCAAAGCAATTTACGCGAAGGACTTTCTTTAACAGAATATATAATTTCTTGCTACGGAGCCCGCAAAGGAGTTGTGGATACTGCTGTACGAACATCAGATGCTGGATATCTCACGCGCAGGCTTGTCGAAGTAGTTCAACATATTGTTGTACGTAGAACAGATTGTGGCACCCTTCGAGGTATTTCTGTAAGTCTTCAAAACGGTATGATGCCGGAAAGAATTTGGATCCAAACATTAATTGGTCGTGTATTAGCAGAGGATATATATATGGGTTCGCGGTGCATTGCCACCCGAAATCAAGATATCGGAGTTGGACTTGTCAATCGATTCATAACGCTTCGAACCCAACCAATATCCATTCGAACGCCTTTTACTTGCAGGAGTGCGTCTTGGATCTGTCGATTATGTTATGGTCGGAGTCCTACTCACGGCGACCTCGTTGAATTGGGAGAAGCTGTAGGTATTATTGCAGGACAATCCATTGGGGAACCTGGTACTCAACTAACATTGAGAACTTTCCATACAGGCGGAGTATTCACAGGGGGTACTGCAGAACATGTACGAGCCCCTTCTAATGGGCAAATCCAATTCAATGAAGATTTGGTTCATCCCACACGTACACGTCATGGACACCCCGCCTTTCTATGTGATATTGACTTGTATATCACTATTGAGAGTGAAGATATTTTACATAATGTGAATATTCCGCCAAAAAGTTTTCTTTTAGTTCAAAACGATCAATATGTTGAATCCGAACAAGTGATTGCTGAAATTCGTGCGGGGACATCCACCTTGAATTTTAAGGAAAAGGTTCGAAAGCATATTTATTCTGACTCAGAAGGAGAAATGCACTGGAGTACTGATGTGTACCATGCATCCGAATTTACATATGGTAATGTTCATCTCTTACCAAAAACAAGTCATTTATGGATATTATCGGGAAAGCCGTACAGATACAGTGTAGTCCCCTTTTCACTCTCCAAGGATCAAGATCAAATGAACACTCATTCTTTTTCTTTCGAACAAATAAATATTTCGAACCCTTCAGTCACTAATGATCAAGATCAAATAAAAGAAAAATTCTCGGACTCGTTGAGTAAAAAAGAGGATAGGATTCTGGACTATTCAGAATTTAATCGAATAGCTTATTGTAATCTCATATATCCTGCAAAAAATTCGGATTTATTGGCAAAGAAACGAAGAAATCGATTCATTATACCAGTTCAATCGAGTCAAGAACGAGAAAAAGACTTAATGTCTCTTTCTGGTATCTCGATTGAAATACCCATAAATGGCATTTTCCGTACAAATAGTATTTTTGCTTATTTTGATGATCCTCGATACCGAAGAAAGAGTTCGGGAATTACTAAATATGGGACTACGGAAATGCATTCAATCGTTAAAAAAGAGGATTTGATTGAGTATCGAGGAGTCAAAGAAATTCGACCAAAATACCAAATGAAAGTGGATAGGTTTTTTTTCATTCCTGAAGAAGTTCATATCTTACCCGGATCCTCGTCCATAATGGTACGCAACAATACTATCATTGGAGTAGATACACAAATCGCTTTAAATATAAGAAGCCGAGTAGGCGGAGTAGTCCGAGTGGAGAGGAAAAAAAAAAAGATTGAACTTAAAATTTTTTCTGGAGATATCCATTTTCCTGGGGAGACGGATAAGATATCACGACACAGTGGCATTTTGATACCACCAGGCAGAACAAATTCCAAGGACTCAAAAATTTTGAAAAGTTGGATCTATGTCCAACGGATCACCCCTACTAAGAAAAAATATTTTGTTTTGATTAGACCCGTAGTCCCATATGAAATAACAGATGGTATCAATTTAGCAACACTTTTCCCTCGGGATTTGTTGCAGGAAAGGGATAATGCGCAACTACGAGTTGTCAATTATATCCTTTATGGAAATGGCAAAGCCACTCGGGGAATTTCTGACACAAATATAAATATTCAATTAGTACGTACTTGTTTAGAATTGAATTGGAATCAAGATAAAAAAAGTTCCTCTATTGAAGAGGCCCGCGCTTCCTTTGTTGAAGTAAGAACAAAGGGTATGATTCGATATTTCCTAAGGACCCATTTAGTCAAATCTGATATTTCGTATATGGGGAAAAGGAATGATCCTTCGTTTTTTTCTGATGATAAATCCGATCATACCAATATGAATCCATTTTATTCCATTTATTCTTATTCAAAGACAAAGCTTCAACAATCATTTAGCCAAGATCAAGGAACTGTTCATACGTTGTTGGGTATCAACAAAGAATGCCCTTTTTTTCTAGTTGTGTCATCATCCAATTGTTTTCGAATAGGTCCATTCATATTCAAGGGTAGAAAATATCACAAAGAATCAATTCAAAAAGATCCCCTAATTGCAATTAGGAATTCATTGGGTCCTTTAGGAACAGTCCTTCAAATTCAACTTGCGAATTTTGTTTCATTTTACCATTTAATAACTCATAATCAGATCTTGGTAACTAATTATTTGCAACTTGACAATTTCAAACAAACTTTTCAACTACTTAAATTTCAATATTATTTAATGGATGAAAATGTAAGGATTTATAATCCCGACTCATGCAGCAACCTCATTTTGAATCCATTCAATTTGAATTGGTATTTTCTTCATTATAATTTTTGTGAAGAGACATCCACAAAAATTTATCTTGGACAATTTGTTTGCGAAAATGTATGTATAACCAAAAGCGGACCGCACTTAAAATCTGGTCAAGTTCTAATTGTTCAATTTGACTCCGTAGTAATAAGAGCGTCTAAGGCCTATTTGGCTACTCCCGGAGCAACGGTTCATGGTCATTATGGGGAAATTATTTATGAGGGGGATACCCTAGTTACATTTATATATGAAAAATCAAGGTCGGGTGACATAACGCAAGGTCTCCCAAAAGTAGAACAAGTCTTAGAGGTTCGTTCGATTGATTCAATATCGATGAATCTAGCAAAAAGGATTGATGGTTGGAATGAACGTATAACAAGAATTCTTGGAATGCCGTGGGGATTCTTGATTGGAGCTGAGTTAACTATAGCGCAAAGTCGTATCTCTTTGGTTAATAAAATCCAAAAGGTTTATCGATCACAGGGAGTGCAGATTCATAATAGGCATATAGAAATTATTGTACGTCAAATAACATCAAAAGTCTTGGTTTCAGAAGATGGAATGTCTAATGTTTTTTTGCCCGGAGAACTAATTGGATTGTTTCGGGCGGAACGAACGGGACGCGCTTTAGAAGAAGCGATATGTTACCGAGCTATCTTATTGGGAATAACGAAAGCATCTCTGAATACTCAAAGTTTTATATCCGAAGCAAGTTTTCAAGAAACTGCTCGAGTTTTAGCAAAAGCGGCTCTCCGAGGCCGTATTGATTGGTTGAAAGGATTAAAAGAAAACGTTGTTCTGGGGGGAATGATACCCGTTGGTACCGGATTCAAAGGATTCGTACACTATTCAAGTCAACATAAAGGCATTCCCTTGAAAAAAAAAAAAAAGAATCTATTCGAAAAAGAAATGGGAGATATTTTGTTTTACCACCGAAAATTATTTGATTCTTGTCTTTCAAAAAATTTCTGTGATAGATCAAAACAACAATGATTTGAGTTTAATGGAAAAGATTCCTCTTTTTTCTCTTTTATTTATTTGTTATGGTTATTTAATTTCAAATTTAGTAATAAAATAAATAAAGAAATTAAAAAAGGACGAATAGAAAGGGATTAATGATTTGGGTTGTATATCGATGGGCAATCGGCGATATAAAAGAAAGTTCCGTTGGAACAATTATTTATTTTAGAATACGTCATCTCTTTATTAAAAAAGAGAAAGTGTGGGGGGAAATGACAAGAAGATATTGGAACATCAATTTGGAAGAGATGATGGAAGCGGGAGTTCATTTTGGTCACGGGACTCGGAAATGGAATCCTAGAATGTCGCCTTATATCTCAGCAAAATGTAAAGGTATTCATATTCTCAATCTTACTAGAACTGCTCGTTTTTTATCAGAGGCTTGTGATTTAGTTTTTGATGCATCAAGTAGAGGAAAACAATTTTTAATTGTTGGGACAAAAAATAAAGCAGCTGATTCAGTAGCCCGGGCCGCAATAAGGGCTCGCTGTCATTATGTTAATAAAAAGTGGCTTGGGGGTATGTTAACGAATTGGTCCACGACAGAAACGAGACTTCATAAATTTAGGGACCTGAGAATGGAACAAAAAGAAGGGAGACTCACTCGTCTTCCAAAGAGAGATGCAGCCGTGTTGAAGAGACAATTATCTCATTTGCAAAGATATCTGGGTGGGATCAAATATATGACAGGGTTACCGGATATTGTAATCATCGTTGATCAACAAGAAGAATATACGGCCCTTCGAGAATGTATTACTTTGGGAATTCCAACGATTTGTTTAATCGATACAAATTGTGACCCAGATCTCGCAGATATTTCGATTCCGGCAAACGATGACGCTATAGCTTCAATTCGATTAATTCTTACCAAATTAGTATTTGCAATTTGTGAAGGCCGCTCTAGCTATATAAGAAACCTGTGATTCATAATAAAATAAAAAATCGATTTCCTAAACTCTATATCGGTTACTAGACCCGGAATCCCAAAAACTAGTTAAAAATAACTGGGGATATTGTGTAATTAATCAGTATCCTAAATAGAAAATGAAAAGAAACAAGTCGAGAAAGAGATGGTTGAATCAAAATAATTTTTTTTTAATTCTATTTCTGTCAGAAGACAATATGAATGTTCTATCATACTCAATCAACACACTAAAAGGGTTATATGATATATCTGGTGTAGAAGTGGGCCAACATTTCTATTGGCAAATAGGGGGTTTACAAATCCATGGCCAGGTATTGATAACTTCTTGGGTTGTAATTGCTATATTATTAGGTTCAGCTGCTCTAGCTGTTCGGAGTCCACAGACCATTCCAACTAGCGGTCAAAATTTCTTTGAATATGTACTTGAATTTATTCGAGACGTGAGCCAAACTCAAATTGGAGAAGAATATCGTCCTTGGGTTCCCTTTATTGGGACTATGTTTCTATTTATTTTTGTTTCTAATTGGTCAGGGGCGCTTTTACCTTGGAAAATCATACAGTTACCCCACGGAGAGCTAGCCGCACCCACGAATGATATAAATACTACTGTTGCTTTAGCTTTACTCACGTCAGTAGCCTATTTCTATGCGGGTCTTACAAAAAGGGGATTAGGTTATTTTGGTAAATATATTCAACCAACTCCAATTCTTTTACCCATTAACATTTTAGAAGATTTCACAAAACCTCTATCACTTAGTTTTCGGCTTTTCGGAAATATATTAGCGGATGAATTAGTAGTTGTTGTTCTTGTTTCTTTAGTGCCTTTAGTGGTTCCTATACCTGTTATGTTTCTTGGATTATTTACAAGTGGTATTCAGGCTCTTATTTTTGCAACTTTAGCCGCAGCTTATATAGGCGAATCCATGGAAGGTCATCATTGATTAGTTTTAGGAAGAGTTTTTAGTTTCGATCCTGGTAATATAAGTGTATGTGTAGCTCAAGATACTCTATCAAGAGAATCAAGTTTATTTAGAACCTAAAGGTAAGGTCTCCAACGGTAATAGAAAAACTGATATTTGAAAAATGTAAAAAAAATGAGTAAAGAAGGGGTACCCCAGGTATGTGGAATCTAATGACTAGAAGTCAATTCTTGTCGATTAGATATTTTGAAGAATGATTCGAAAATCCAATTGAATTTAAAATATAATAGGCGGTTTACTTTATGGAAAAAACATATGTATATTTTATATTATATATTGACAAGTTATATATGAACTAATATTTAATTTGCCCTACTTGAATTTCGATAAAGATACCAACCGAAGTAGTTCCGTTTTGTTCATGACTGCGAATTGAATGAATAAACAGAGAAAATAAAGAAAAAGATCGAAGGATAATTAATGATTAGAAAAAGGAAATGGAAAAATTCAAGTTGTATTCATTCAGAAAGATTCAACAAATAGGAACTAAAAAAGGGTAAAGTCTTTCTAATTATCTAATTGGAATATGATTCTTTCAATTTCTTTCAAGTTTCAATTCGGCGTTTTTAGTTATTTCGGCTGGATAAATATTAACAATGGAATAATTAAATCATAATATATTGGTTGATTGTATCATTAACCATTTCTTTTTTTTGTGTGTGAGGAATTGATCATGAATCCACTGATTTCTGCCGCTTCCGTTATTGCTGCTGGATTGGCTGTAGGGCTTGCTTCTATTGGACCTGGAGTTGGTCAAGGTACTGCTGCGGGACAAGCTGTAGAAGGTATTGCAAGACAACCCGAGGCAGAAGGAAAAATACGAGGTACTTTATTACTTAGTTTAGCTTTTATGGAAGCTTTAACAATTTATGGATTGGTTGTAGCATTAGCGCTTTTATTTGCGAATCCTTTTGTTTAATCCGAGAAAAAGAAATGAGAAATACATATTTATTTCTTTTATAACTTTGGACTTGCAGGTTGCTTTTTCACATTATAGTAAAATATCACCTCTACAGAATTACTTATTCGTTGCGAAAAAAACCTACGGGAAAGACTTATTTGAGGATGAAGAATTAGTGTTACCCACTCGGTTTCTTCCTTACCCTTATTAGTTCAAAGGAGAAGTGTTGCAACTAAGGAGTTATTTCGCAATTCCCATGAAACCTAATACCTAATTTCGTAATTCTATTACAATAAGTTAAGTATTATTCTTATTGGGAATTGGGGAATCCCAATTAAAAAACGAAAATTCATTTCGAAACTATTTTATATTTAGAATAGAAGTAGCAAAAAAATGAAATAATACAACGATTTGTTTAGTTTATCTATAAGAGGAGATTAAAAGGAAATCATATGAAAAATGTAACCGATTCTTGCGTTTTCTTCGTTCACTGGCCATCCGCCGGGGGTTTCGGGTTTAATACCGATATTTTAGCAACAAATCTAATAAATCTCAGTGTAGTATTTGGCGTATTGATTTTTTTTGGAAAGGGAGTGTGTGCGGGTTGTTTATTTCAAGAATAAGTTGGATTCAACCAACTGTACCTCTTTTTTGTTTCAAGTTCTAAATTAGGACGAAAGGTGCATGATTTCACGAATGACTTCTGAATCAATAATAAAGAAAGAAATCATATGTAAGAACTATAGCATTTCGTGATATGTTGGGAAATATACTTTGATTCTCTAGCAACCAATAATGTGGGACTATTAATTAACATGGTTAAAACTGAAATTGTTTGAAGTCCAGGTACAGCAGGGTATTCTTTCTACCACTATGTTAATACTAAGACGTTTTTTTAAATTAACTAAAAAAAAATAATTCGAAATTTTTCGATATATAGCACTCATGTCGATAAAATGATTTGAATCTTTTATTTATTTTTATTGGAAAAATGTTTATCTTTTTTTATTACTATACTATTACTAAACTAAGTAAATAAATGCCAAAGACTAAGTCGATGACCTACGTATAAAGTAAAAAAAATTGGATTTGAAGAAAAAAAACAACTTTGCTGACAATTACTTATACTTAAATATATTTTTATTTTTTTTTTTTGGGGGGGGGTCAGAAGAGTCCTCCAAATATTCTAATCTTGATTCGTGATCCGTTTCAATTTTTTTGTCGAATATGAACAGAGAAGAGAGGATAGGTTCATTACATTCAAAAAAGATATGGAAATTTGCCATAAAAAATTGAAGTAATTGAGCGTGAGAGCCAAATGAATTGAAAGATTCAAGTTTGGTTCGGGAAGGGATCATGAATGTTTTGAAAGGAATGAAAAGATAATCTACTTTCATTAAGTGATTTATTAGATAATCGAAAACAGAGGATCTTGAATACTATTCGAAATTCAGAAGAACTCCGCGGAAAGGCCATTGAACAGCTGGAAAAAGCCCGGGCTCGCCTAAAGAAAGTTGAAATGGAAGCAGATCAGTTTCGAGTCAATGGATATTCTGAAATAGAACGAGAAAAAATGAATTTGATTAATTCAACTTATAAAACTTTAGAACAATTAGAAAATTACAAAAACGAAACCATTAATTTTGAACAACAAAAAGCGATTAATGAAGTCCGACAACGGGTTTTCCAACAAGCTTTACAAGGAGCTCTAGGAACTCTGAATAGTTGTTTGAATAAGGAATTACATTTACGGACTATTAATGCTAATATCGGGGTTTTTGGTCTGGTGGACGAAATAACCAATTAGTCCTTCTATTCTAGGTATTATTTTTTTGTTTCCAAAAAAAAATTAAGAAAGACTCATGGCAACTATTCGAGCAGACGAAATTGGCAATATTATCCGCGAACGTATTGAACAATATAGTCGCGAAGTAAGAGTTGTAAATACTGGCACTGTACTTCAAGTAGGTGACGGCATTGCTCGTATTCACGGTCTTGATGAAGTAATGGCAGGTGAATTAGTCGAATTTGAAGAAGGGACAATAGGCATTGCTCTGAATTTGGAATCAAATAACGTTGGTGTTGTATTAATGGGTGACGGTTTGATGATACAAGAGGGAAGTTCTGTAAAAGCAA